ACATAACACCCAATTCTATTTATTTGCTACATCTATTTGTTCCTATCAATCTAAGATAAGAATTATCTTAGGATTCTAATTCCTTTTCCTAATAAAGAAGAGGAAACCTCACTTATTTTTAATGCCCAAACCATGATATGAAAAAAGTCGATAAAGCATAAATCGCCTTTATAAGATTAGAAACCAAGCGCTAAATGCCCAATATGTGATTCGTCCGAAGCAAGATCTTATTATTTTATTGCATAGTCTCGCGTTAGATAACTACTATATATCATTTCTCATAGAAAGCTCGTATACACTTAACAAAACCATTTGTTCTTTGAACAGTAAAAAGGAAAAGCAATCAAACAAAAAAAGGGGTCCGGTCTTCCTCAGTATCCATCTATAAAGATGGTAAGAGCCCATTCCATTGATTGAAATAGAAAATTTTGGAAGAATCTTAGGTTAGAATAAATTTCTAATCATCTGAATCCCTTTCTTTTCGAAATACAAACAGGGGAATCGCTCAAATATCTCTTTGATTGAAAGAGTATGATTCATATCATAGATTACTCCATTTGACTCCAATGAAATTCGAAATTCAGATATTTTAATTTTAAATAGTGCAAAACGCGTTGCAGAACGATCTATAAAACAAGTGATACGGTTTGATTCCTCAACTCAATTTAGTAGTACTTCTAGAGCCCACTTCTTCCCCACACTACGAGTGAAAGGGAAAATGTAAAGATTACCATTAAAGCAGCCCAAGCGAGACTTACTATATCCATATAAATTATGTCTCCTATCTCTATAAATACAAAGGAATTATTCCTCACTAATAATAGTGGAATCAATGGTGCAGAGTCAAAAAAAGAGGATTTTGTCTGAACACTATTGCTAAACCAATCTGATTCTGATTTCGAATCGGGAAAGATTAAACACAAGCAAAATATCCAAAGGGAATGGGAACATGTGAATAATAAGGCCTATTTTTTTGTTGACCCTCGTAAGTAAAAACGGAAAGGGAGAAATCACTAAAAAAGATAAATCACTATCTAGTACAGACCTCTATTTCCCCTAATCCATACCCCCTTTCCCGATTATCTCTGAGGGGTAGGGTGCTTGGCTAGGGGTTATCGAAAAAAAATTCTTTCTTTTTTCTATAAAAAAAAGATTATCCATCGAATCTAATATTGATTGGATACCCCAGCGTTCATCTCGCGAGTCCGTCATATATAACGCAACTTCCAACCCTTTCCAAAATTATAAATAGAATCATATTTCTTAGCAGGCCCTACAATCTAATCCAAGCTCCAGTCATTAGACAGTCCCTTAGTATAGTAATAGAAAGGAATCATAAAGTCTTAAAAGCTCCCTACTATAATATAGAATAGATTATAATATTTCCTTGAATCCTAGATGCGAACGAGGATTCACAATCTTTTATTTTCGAAAAACCTCAGACCAAATGTTTAGAATCAAACAAAATATCAACAGTCTTTCCTCTGTTTCTACCGGAGAATTATTCTCCGAGTTATATCAGCAGAACAGAAGAAAAGAAGAGATTTCGGGTTTTTTGTTTGATCAGGCGACACCCGGATTTGAACTGGGGAAAAAGGATTTGCAGTCCCCCGCCTTACCACTCGGCCATGCCGCCAAAATGATACAAAAATCTTCTCGGATTACTAAATTTTTATTGCACTTGAGATTTTTCATTTTTTTTTTGTTTTGGATTTGATTCATTCTAGAGTATCTCAAAATCCACAATGCTAAAAAAATTCTCTCGCTTTTCTATTGAGAAATCACATGTGGATTTTCCGCCGACAAATTGGAACCATTAACTATTGACTGCTTATGCTTACTTCGAATTTATGAACGCTTCTGGAGATTTGAATCTAAAAATTGTGTTTTCCTAATGACATACATAAGAAAATACAAATTGAGATAAAACTAATCAGTATTTATTTTTTTTATCAAAAAATCCTTCTCAATTTTAATTATAACAAAATATATGAGTCTATGTAAACCCCAGAACATAAATTAAAGATATCTATTAGTTAGATATGCTGTCGATAGGAAATTATCAGAAAATAATTCTACTTCATTTTTGCATTGAATATAGATTTTCGTTTGATAAAGGACGACCGGGGCTGCCCGAATAGAAGGTACTAAAATAAAAGAGAAGTCGGATATTATAGCCATCCCCGTACGTGTTTAATAAATGCAACCCTTCTTATACACTTTATACACTTCAAATGGTATTCTACTCAAAAATCAGTAAAGTACAAATATCTCTCTTCTCTGCGAATCATTTTTTGAACACCGAAATTCATCGGTTAAGTGCTCAAAAAAGGGATTCTATGTTGTTTCTGATTTTTGTGTCTTTATCTCCCAAATACTGAATCTTTTTATTTTTTTTGTCTATACAAAACCCTATAAACCTTAATAGGTCTAAGTGACAAAATTCTGTTTTTAGTACTGTTTTATCAATTCCTTTCATTTGGATCTGTTGCAACTTCCA